GGATTGATTACAAATCGCTATGATCTAGATTTTTTAGAATTTTATAAAGGGCCAGAAATGCCTTGCTTACGTATCATTAGAAAATGCATTAACATAAATACGGCAGTAAGAAGAGGTAATACAAAAGTGTGTAAACTATAAAAACGAGTTAAAGTGGATTGTCCCACACTAGCACTTCCGCGTAATAACTCTACCAAAGGCGATCCTATTACTGGAATCGCTTCTGGTACGCCTGTTACAATTTTTACTGCCCAATATCCAATTTGGTCCCAAGGTAAAGAATAACCTGTTACACCAAAAGATGCGGTCAATACAGCCAGAACCACACCAGTAACCCAAGTCAATTCGCGAGGTTTTTTAAAACCGCCGGTGAGATACACACGAAATACGTGCAGGATTATCATTAGGACCATCATACTTGCCGACCATCGATGAACTGATCGGATTAACCAACCAAAGTTTACTTCTGTCATTATGTATTGAACAGAAGCAAAAGCCTCAGTAACGGTCGGACGGTAGTAAAAAGTCATAGCAAACCCTGTAGCTACTTGTACTAAAAAACAAGTAAGCGTAATTCCTCCTAGACAATAAAATATGTTGACATGAGGAGGAACGTATTTACTAGTTATATCATCTGCAATCGCTTGAATCTCGAGACGCTCTTCGAACCAATCGTAGACTTTATTGAGATAGGTAAACCAAGGGGACTCCCCCTCTGAGAACCGTATATAAGAATTTCATCTCGTACGGCTCAAACAAAAAAAAAACACTCCAATACTGGTTGAAGGGGGTATGGAATCGAAAATTGTAAACTTCTTATTCTTAATCTTTTAATTCAATCTTATCTAAAGATACGAAAGAATAAAAATCAGAAAGCTATTCTTTGTGGTTATAATTAGAATGCCAAAAAATCAAGTTGACTCGCTTGTCTTTATGTTGATCGTTACAGGCCTCTTGAATCTTCTATTTACCTATTTCGTTTTCTTTGATTTGTTATTTTTATTTGTATGTAATGCAGCTTTACTTTTATTTTCTTTATTATTGATAGGAATTTTCTTGTTAAGACCCTATGAATCAATTGAAACCTCAGATTCATACCAGAACCACAATGATTCAATAAAACCTTCAAACTAAGTCCAAAGATTCCCTGAGTAAGAACCATTGGCTCATCATGTATTCAACGAGTAGAATAGATATAAATAGAATGATTAAAAATCCAAAGAAACGCTTGTCCTTTGAGCAAAATCAAGACAGAAATGGGGAATTTGAAAAAAAAAAATCTTTCAATTTAGAATTTATAACTTTTTTTTTTTTTTTCTTTGGAAAAATTTTTTGAATCCGGCCACGAGGTCTGAATATTAAGTATGAATCATAGTTCGACCACTTTGGGATCTCTTTCATATATTCCGTGCTCCAGATACTAAATATATCCGACGGAGTCAAACCATCTCTATCAAGACGACAGGCCCATTCTCTGTACTATCAATAGGATCAATTAGAACAAGTCACACACTCATATTCCGGAAATACAGAAACAAAAAAATTTCGCGGTCGAACTACCAATCAACTAAAATAAAAAAAAAAATCCAAATCCGAACTTTTAAATAAACATTTAGGTCTCGATTTTGTGGTTCTTGTGAATCTAATTGAGTGAAATTTCGTCCAGTAAAACGGAAGAATTATAAATCTCCAAAATAATAGATAGGAATATCGCAAATAGCGCCATTGCGACACCCATCAAAGGAGTAGTTCCCCATCCAGGCGCTACTTTACCATATTCCGAATTCAATGGTTTCAATAAATCCCCTACAGCAGTTCGTCTTGGACGAGATCTAGAACTACCCTCAACAGTTTGTGCAGCCATAAATCCTATTTTGTATTCATTGAGATCTGTTGACTTTGTATACCATTCCGTTGTAAATAAACGATCTTATCATAGATCCATTGTGGTCTTGAAATTATATAATAATGGAAACAGCAACTCTAGTCGCCATCTCTATATCTGGTTTACTTGTAAGTTTTACTGGGTACGCCTTATATACCGCTTTTGGGCAACCCTCTCAACAACTAAGAGATCCATTCGAGGAACACGGGGACTAGCTGAAGTAATGGGCCTCCCAATATTGGGAGGCCCATTACTTCAATTGAGATAATGAAAAATCATTTCATTTTTTTAGTTGGAACTTTAGGCGGTTCTCGAAAAAAGATAGCGAAAAAAATGATCCCTAGAGTCGAGACTAAGAGGAATGTATAAACCAATGCTTCCATAAATCCGATCGTGGTTTACAATTATAGCTTCCATACCTGTTTATTTGGGATCATCTCCCGGATTAAAGAAAAAAAAAGAATAAAAAAAAAAAGGCGGCGATTTAAATACAAATTTCTCCAGTACTTTATTTAAAAGTTTTAAAATAACAAATCAAACTAGAAGTGAAAAGCAACAGAGCAATGTTGCATCAGACTACTTGTCTTCTTGTAGTTGGATCTCCAAGTTTTTGGAATGCTCCAAATTCCACTTGAGCATCCAAATCCGGGTCAATACCAGCAAAAACATCTCTGAACAAGGTTCTAGCACCGTGCCAAATGTGTCCAAAAAAGAAAAGCAGAGCAAACGAAGCGTGTCCAAAAGTAAACCAACCCCTTGGACTGCTACGAAAAACACCATCGGATTTCAAAGTAGCACGATCTAATTCAAAAATTTCCCCCAATTGAGCACGTCTAGCATATTTTTTCACAGTAGCAGGATCACTATAACTCACTCCATTCAGTTCGCCACCATAGAATTCAACAGTTACACCTACTTGTTCGACACTATACTTCGATTCTGCCCTTCTAAAAGGAACATCGGCTCTAACAATTCCATCTCCGTCTACCAAAACAACTGGAAATGTTTCAAAAAAAGTCGGCATACGACGTACAAAAAGTTCACGCCCTTTTTTATCTCTAAAGATAGGGTGCCCTAACCACCCGATTGCTATTCCATCCCCGTTATCCATTGAACCCGCTCTGAATAATCCCCCTTTCGCCGGATTATTTCCGATGTAATCATAAAAAGCTAATTTTTCAGGAATTTTAGACCAAGCTTCTGAGAAGCTTTGATTTTCGGCTAGTCCAGCACTAACTCTTCGATATATTTCTTGCTGAAAGTATCCCTGATCCCATTGATAACGGGTGGGACCAAATAATTCAATGGGGGTAGTTGCTGAACCATACCACATAGTTCCAGCAACAACAAAAGCTGCAAAAAAGACAGCAGCGATGCTGCTGGAAAGAACGGTTTCAATATTGCCCATACGTAATCCTTTGTATAGACGTTGAGGTGGGCGGACACTAAGATGGAATAACCCTGCTAAGATGCCCAATGTACCTGCTGCAATATGATGAGAGGCTATTCCTCCTGGAACAAAAGGATCAAAACCTTCCACACCCCACGCTGGATTTACAGATTGTACCTTGCCAGTTAGTCCATAGGGGTCGGACACCCATATTCCAGGACCATACAATCCGGTTACATGAAATGCCCCAAAACCAAAGCAAGCCACTCCTGAGAGAAATAAATGAATTCCAAAGATCTTAGGCAAATCCAAAGAAGGCTTTCCTGTACGTTCATCACCAAATATTTCTAGATCCCAATACACCCAATGCCAGATAGCTGCCAAGAAGCACAAGCCAGAAAACACAATATGCGCCCCAGCTACACCTTCGTAACTCCAAATACCCGGATTCGTTATCGTCCCTCCTGTAATACTCCAACCGCCCCATGAATTGGTTATTCCTAAACGAGTCATGAAGGGTATAACGAACATGCCTTGTCTCCACATTGGATCAAGAACTGGATCGGAGGGATCAAAAACTGCTAATTCATATAGAGCCATTGAACCGGCCCAACCAGCAACCAGAGCTGTATGCATTATATGGACAGAAAGCAAACGACCAGGATCATTCAATACAACGGTATGAACACGATACCAAGGCAAACCCATGGGACTACCCCTTATATTAAAAAAAAAATAAACACTATGTAACTTTATTGCATTAAAAAAAACTCTGATATTTACACCCCCCCTTTTTTTCAGTGGATTATCCCGGAAAAAGTATTAATATTTGTTCTATTCTTTTAGTAATATCTTTTACTAATAATGGAAGAGTTTGGTTCGTAGGAAAAAAGAGAAGCAGATCTATTCTATACTCGATAAGTACCAATACGCAATGGGGGTTGATTACCTTTTCTATGAGCGAATGCATCGATATTTGGTCATCAGTCAAAGGACCTATTCGTAAGAATCTTTATTTTATGAACTTATTCAATCTAGGTAGAAACTATGATAAAGGCCAATATTATTAAGACACAAAGCCCATTATTACGCTTCCATATCAAAGTGAACTAGAGCACTTAATTCTTTTTTTCTTTCATTTGATGCCTATTGGTGTTCCAAAAGTACCTTTTCAAGGCCGCGGAAACAAGAATCCATCTTGGATTGACATATAGTGCGACTTGGCAGATCTATTGGGCCATATGGGATTTCCCCATTCTCTTCCCCGATCGAGATATCCTCTGTTTCGCCCAAAAAAATTGATTGAATTATCAAAAATTTGTAGCGTGAAATGCAATGAAGTGCAATTAGATCCATTTTGTGAGGAGGTATCCAGATTAATATTAGCAATAAAAAAATTTTATGGTCGTCTTGGCTGGGACCAATAAACTGGGGTATCCAGGCTCCGTTTCGAAAAACCCAATTGGTAATATATCTCTGATTATTACTTATATCATAAATATCATAAATGATTCCATTTCGAAATTTATTCGAAATCGGAGCGATCTCAAACTGTTAATCAATAGAATAAGAAACATGATGAATCCGTCGAATATTTGGCGGAAGACATGAAAGAAATGAATTAAAAAAAAGCGTGGGTCGTAACAAAAAAAAGACGTGGTATTGGGGTCATTTGTCCTATATGTGCAAATAAAAATCGGGCGGATCCTTACTCGGAGTAGAGCATAAACCTAAAAAAATTGAAGAAGCCCATTCAGGAACAAGAAAATGACATCGTGATTTTTGGATTGGATCCCGATGAAAAAATACGTCAATGAAAAGTTCGTTCGATAGGTTTAGTGAATTGCTTTTTTATATTAGAATATTAAAAGAAGGGGGCTGGTAGCTGCACATTGATTTTTTTTTCGCAAGTTTTGTTGAACCGTATGCATCAAAAGATGCCTATACGGCTCCGAAGGAATACAATTTTATCCTAATCAACCGACTTTATCGAGAAAGATTACTTTTTTTAGGCCAAATGGTTGATAGCGAGATCTCGAATCAACTTATTGCTCTTATGGTATATCTCAGTATAGAGAATGAGACCAAGGATTTGTATTTGTTTATAAACTCTCCTGGCGGATGGGTAATACCCGGAATAGCTATTTATGATACTATGCAATTTGTGCGACCAGATGTACAGACAATATGCATGGGATTGGCCGCCTCAATGGGGTCTTTTATCCTGGTCGGAGGAAAAATTACCAAACGTCTAGCATTCCCTCACGCTTGGCGCCAATGAGTTTTTTATTTGAGAGAAAAAAGAAGACTATGCCTTCGCCATATGAATTATTAATATTAAGTAATAATAGCATGGCACTTCGAATTCGATATGAAAATTCTTATTGTTTTTTTTTCAAAATATTCGATTATGTATCGAAGGAGTAGTATGAGATAAAGGAGGGGTATTCCGAGTTTATCTTACCTATCGTAGGCCTATTGCAGCGTCACAAACTTTTTTCACACCGGAAGGTTATTAACAATATTTATGTTATGAAAGAGTACGAAAATAAAAACAAAAAGAAGATTATTTTTTTCTTTATTTTTTTTATTTGAAATAAAAAAAAACAAAGAAACTTTGGGATTGCTGAATCACAAACGAAATAAATATATAAAGCAACGGGACCATCATAGTATTTTTGAACTCCTACAAAAAAAGAAGGGTGGTAATTGGATCATTTACCGATCTGGGGATAATAGACCCCGTTTTTTCTCTTTCATTAAAGAAAGAGAAAAAAAAAAAAGCGAATTCCATTGTGGAGCCGTATGCAATGCAAAAAAAATGCCCGTACGGTTGTTCAATTCTACCTTTTTCTTATTCTTTATCTTATCTCTTCCCCTCGCCTAATCTGTGAGATAGAGGAACCTCTTATTATGTTATAATATATCATCAGGGTAATGATCCATCAACCTATTGCCGGTTTTTATGAGGCCCAAGCGGGAGAAGTTATCCTGGAAGCGGAAGAACTACTGAAACTGCGCGAAATCCTTACAAGGGGTTATGCACAAAGAACAGGCAAGCCCTTATGGATTGTATCCGAAGACATGGAAAGGGATGTTTTTATGTCAGCAACAGAAGCCCAAGCTCATGGAATTGTTGATCTTGTAGCGGTTGGATAAAAAATAGCAGTGATTTCACACAAATACACGATTTAAGATTTTATCTTCTTAAGGCTTTAATATTCTATTTAATCTATTAAATAGAAGAAATTCATAATCATCCGGTTAGGATCGATCTAAACCAGCCCATAATGTATAATTCCGCATGCCAACTATTAAACAACTTATTAGAAACCCGAGACAGCCAATCAGAAACGTCACGAAATCCCCCGCTCTTGGGGGATGCCCTCAGCGCCGAGGAACATGTACAAGGGTGTATGTGCGACTCGTTTAAATATGGGCTGAGACAAAACAAAAGAAAGAAAACAAGTTTTCCAGTCCAGCATCAATGATCAGTACCAGTGAATCGGATAGAAAGGAAGAACTGCATTCACTATCTAAAAAAGATAGATCTATCATATCTTTCTATTGTGTATGAAATTTATGGTTTACATTGGCACAAATTAAATTTCAATTTAAGGTGAGAAAGAATTCACCGTTGGTAACAAATAGTTATCCATTAAGCGGGGGAAATACTATTCAAAAAAAAGAGCAAGGTTATGTTTCTGCTCTTGCAAGAACGAACGGACTAACAGGGTCAGCCACACCCCGACCCCGCCAATCTTCATAATGAAATACCGTTACTGTATAAGGTCTATTTCGTTATGAAAGACCTATTACTAGAAAATTCATGGGTAGAGCCAAAGAGTGGTAACTGTACAAGTTACCAACAGCATTGATTAAATGAAGGAAGGGGCTCCGGTGTATAGAGAGGACCTCACCGTTTAAGAAGTAACCATAGAGACGATGGAACCCACAACTTCTTTATCTATTTATATTTACTACTTTTTTTTTTTATTTATAAAAAATTTTATTTCCAATGCCTAGAAAAAAGGAAAAAAGTGTGGTCGGGAAGGTTAGAGTAGCAAAAGCCATTGGAATTTTTATTTTATAAATTGGAAGAATCCGTTTTGTTATTAATCGACTAGTAAAGGGGAAAAGAATAACTGAAAGAAAGGAAATCAATTAGTTATTCATCAAAGTTTCATTTATTTAATGACCAGAATTAGACGAGGATATATAGCTCGGAGACGTAGAACAAAAATTCGTTTATTTGCATCAAGCTTTCGCGGGGCTCATTCAAGACTTACTCGAACAATTACTCAACAGAAAATACGAGCTTTGATTTCGGCTCATCGCGATAGAAATAGGAAAAAAGGGGATTTTCGTCGGTTGTGGATCACTCGAATAAATGCAGTAATTCGCGGGAATCGGGTATCCTATATTTATAGTAGATTAATACACAATCTGTATAAAGTGCGGTTGCTTCTTAATCGTAAAATACTTGCACAAATTGCTATATCAAATAGGAATTGTTTTTATATGATTTCCAATGAGATCATAAAATAAAGAAACGGGAAGGAATCCATCATAGAAATGGAGTTCTCTGGAGAATTAACTCCGGGAAGGTAGAGTAGAAATTAGTATAAGATAATATAATAAAATCTTCCAAATGAGCGAATACGCTCAATAAAAAAAGATTTATTCTTCTTCCCCGATTCGTTTTTTTTTCTTACGACACGACTGCTTCTCGGATTTTTTGAACAAAAAAACCATCTATCTGTGTTTGAGTTCGAATTGGAATTTTGATTCAATTGAAGAATAAGAATAAGTCAAGCCTTTTTTTTTTCTGGTTCGAAGACCAGTAGTTCTAGCGGTCGACTCACTTCTTTCAAATTGTTTCTCATTATTAAGAAAAGGTAACGAAGATAAAATACGAGCTTGTTTTATAGCAATAGTAATTAATCGTTGTTCTTTTAAGGTCAATCTATTCACCCGCCTAGATAATATTTTTCCTTGTTCACTAATAAATCGACTAATTAAACTCATGTTTCTATAATCAATTCGATCCCCCGATTGGATCGGGGGCAAACGCCTACGAAAAGATCGCTTGGATTTAAGAAAGAGTCGCTTGGATTTATCCATAATTTGTTTATTCCTTATCCCTAAAATAAAAATCCCGTTTCGATGAAATCAAAAATTGATTGATAGAATTAATTAATAGGATTTGGTTTGTCTATATTTATTTATTTGTTTTTCTATTTCTATATATGAAATAATATAAATATCTATCTATCTTATTTTTTCATGTTCCTTTCAAGGGTAACACACAAACAGTCGGTTCGATCTATATCTATTTCTTTATCTCCCCATGAATTGTATGTTTGTAACAATAGGGACAGAATTTTATCAATTCCAATCGACTAGGTGTATTGTGTCGATTTTTTTGAGTAATATATCTGGAAATACCCCTTGATTCCTTATTAACACCGTTTCGAACACAACTAGTACATTCCAAAATAACCCTTACTCGGATATCTTTCCCCTTGGCCATGAACCTCCTTTGGGGTTTTGATTCACCCAACTTTTTTTGTATTTTACGACCCGAAGCGAATAAGAAGCAAGGAGCAAAAAAATAGAAGTTGCTAACCGCTAAAAATACAATTTTAAAATAAAGATTTTGTTGCAATCAATATAGTAAATAATAAGTAATACACTAATTTCTAATTATATTTCTAATCATAGTACAGTATTTCATTTACTTATCTTGTATTGTATGATACTCTTACCCTAGCCACATTTCCATTTCTGTTTTCTTTTAACTGTATTATGAATAATTTCATTATAATTGGAGCCTGAACCCGAGTTTCGCTGAGGTTAAATCCACTTTTTTATTTCTTTTCCCCCCCTTAATTCTATCTAATTCTTAAAAAAAAAAGGGGGGAAAGGGGAATTAGTCACAAATATTTGATTCTATCTCTAATCTTTTTCACCCCGTTCCATTTCAATAACTAGAATGAAAAAAAAGGAAATGTCAACGCATCTGGGAATAAACGATTGATTTCTATCAATAAACCTGCTAAAGACCCGAACCATAGAGTACTTAATACCGGTGCCACGGAAAGATATGTTTTTAGATCTCGCATTGAAAAGCCTCCTTCTTTTTTTATATTCCATATTGGAATACAATATGATTATGATAAGAGATATATATGTAGTTAAAGACCACTTGGATTTGTGCGCGGAATCCCTTTAATTCAAATTAAAATGTGCAATGATTGGGCAGATAAGATTTTCTTTTTTTTTTTCTTAGAAAAATTAGAAAAATGGGTCACTTTACACCTGAGAATTCCAAAGAAAAATATTTATTTATTTATTATTATATGATATGAGACTAAAAAGAAGAAATGGCAAGATCCATTTTGCATCTCATTGTAGAGAATAAAATAATAAGGATGTGTAAAACAGGATGGGGATTATCTACAATGATACTGTAGACCAATTGAAAGGGATGTAGCGCAGCTTGGTAGCGCGTTTGTTTTGGGTACAAAATGTCACGGGTTCAAATCCTGTCATCCCTACCAATTACTGCTTCTCTGAGCAGTAACGAGAGATCCATTTTAGATCGATTAAATTTTGACATACATAATCTTTCATTTTATGATATATGATAGTATACGCATGCAAAAAGCATTTTATTGAGGGTAAACAAAAAGAATCTCCTTCTTTACAGTCTTTTCTGTTGT